TAAATTATTAAAGTATGCCGTTCGCGGTACATAAAATACTCAGCCAAGGCCGCTCCCGTATAAGGAGCGAGGTATTGTAATGTAGCGGGTGAATCCGCCATTTCAGCTACTACAATAGTGTATTCCATGGCCCCCTCCTCATGGAAAGTGGTTACTACTTGAGCCACGGAGGATGCTCTTTGACCAATAGCTACATAAACACATATTACATTTTGCCCTTTTTGATTGAGAATTGTATCTGTGGCTACTGCTGTTTTGCCAGTCTGTCTGTCCCCAATAATTAACTCTCGCTGACCGCGCCCTATGGGGATCATCGAATCGATAGCAATAAGCCCTGTTTGAAGGGGTTCATATACTGAACGCCTGGAAATTATACCCGGAGCAGGAGATTCAATTAAGCGAGATTCCGAAGCAATAATTTCGCCTCTCCCATCAATAGGTTTAGCGAGAGCATTTATAACACGACCCAAGTAAGCCTCGCTCACAGGTATCTGAGCAATTCTTCCTGTTGCTTTTACAAAACTTCCCTCTTGTATCATCAATCCATCGCCCATTAATACAATCCCAACATTTTTGGATTCCAAATTCAGAGCAATACCTCTAGTCCCTTCTGCAAATTCGACTAATTCACCTGACATTATTTCACCAAGACCTATAATACGAGCAATCCCATCCCCCACTTGAACTACGCGACCGATATTTTCAATCCCTACTTTCCTATTATATTGCTCAATACGTTCGCGGAGAATTTTATTAATTTCGTCGACTCGAAGGGTTGCCATTAGTGTTTCTTGAATCTTTTTTTCGGAAGCAAGGGGAAAAATAATGCCTAAATTCTAAACGAAAGTAGGAGTTCAAGGCCTAATAAAGAAAATTATCTCTTCCATTCTATGGCCCCGAGAATGCCAATATTAGCACGAATCGTACGGAAATGTAACTCGGTATTCAAACAACTATTCAAAGTTCCTAGAGCTCCTTGTAGGGCTTGTTGGAAAACCCGTTGTCGGACCTGATTCATCGCCCTTTGTTTTTCAAAATAAAGGGTTTCATTTTTAGACTTTTCTAATTGTTCCAAACTACTAGAAGTAGCATTAATCAAATTTTCTTTTTCTCGTTCTATCTCAGAGTATCCATTCATTCGATACTCATCTGCTTCTAGTTCGACTTTCTGTAATCGAATCCTAGCTTTTTCGAGTTGTTCAAGGATCCCTCTACGCAATTCTTGCGAATTTTGAATAGTACTTAAGATCCTCTGTTTTCGATTATCTAATAAATCTTTTAATGAAAGTAGATTATCTTGCTATTTAAGTTTACAACTTTTATGATCTCTTCCCGAACCAAACATGAATCTTTCGATTCATTTGGCTCTCACGCTCCTTTTTTTCTTTTTTGCTATGTATTATGGCTATTTCCATATCTTTTTTTTATGTAATGAGCCTATCCTCTATCCTTTCTTTTCTGTTTGTATTTCAATATACTGAAACTTATATAAGACTAGATAAATATTAAGAGGACTCTTCCGACTAGATAAAAATCTATCATGGTCAGCAAAGTTGTTTGTTTATTTGTGTTTGCTCTGTTAGTTAATAATTTCATTAAGAAAAACTAACTAAATAAATGGAAAATGAAAATTGATAGAATTCTTTTTGTTTTTTCTTCAAATCCAAAAATTTCTCTTTTTTTTATACATAGGTCGTCGATTCGGCATTGGAAAAAGGGCAGGACCCCTTCTAGTAAATAGTTCAAACCTTTTTTATCGATATGAGTGTTCTATATCAGATAAATTCTACACTAGCTATTTCCCGTTTAAAGCATTTTGATATTAATATAGTTGTAGAAAGAGTACCCCTTTTTGCCTGGACTTCAAGCAGTTTAGCTTTAACCGTCTTAATGGTATCACATTATTGGTCTATAGAGAATCAAAGTAAATTTACCAATGAGTCGCGAAATGCTATGGTTCTTCCATATGATTTCTGAAGTTATTCAGAAGTAATTCGTCGAGATCGTGCACCTTTTCTTATTTATCCCCAAAATACTAAAAAATATTCTAAAGTGCAGCCGGATAGATCCAATCTATTCTTGAAATAGACAACTCGCACACACTCCCTTTCCAAAAAAAATCAATACACCAACCACTACAGTTAGATTTATTAGATTTGTTGCTAAAATATCGGTATTAAACCCGAAACTCCCAGCGAATGGCCAGTGAGCTAAAAAAACGAAAGAATGGGTTACATTTTTCATATGCTCTCCTCTTATAGATAGGACGAACAAAGAAGAAAGTTTTTGATCACTTACTTCGCTCGCCCTTTTTTGATCGGTTTTTTTAATGCAATTTTTTTAATGCAAACAGATTCAATCTAATAATTTCTTTTAGATTAAGTCTTAGGTCTCGTTTGACCTGTGAAAGATCACCTTTGTTGAAATGTATCCCAAAATTTCTAAAATAAAACGAAAATTTCCGCTGTCTTAAACTAAGGACCGTAGGGAAGAGGGCGAGCATATCCTCTAACTTGATTATGCTCAAATCAGCCCTTCCTGGGGTTCCTGGGGTATTGCCCAATAAATAAAAAATTCCGGGAATAAAATACTATAAAAAATAGTAGTAAAGTATTGATATACTTGGAATTACAGAAGCAAATACCAATTTACTAAAAAAAGAATAAAGTATCTAATCTAAAGGACTGATTTTCTTTTTTAGGATTAAACAAAAGGGTTCGCAAATAAAAGCGCTAGTGCCACAACCAGTCCATAAATTGTTAAAGCTTCCATAAAAGCTAGACTAAGCAATAAAGTACCTCGTATTTTCCCTTCTGCTTCTGGCTGTCTCGCAATACCTTCTACAGCTTGTCCTGCAGCAGTACCTTGACCAACTCCAGGCCCAATAGAAGCAAGCCCTACGGCCAATCCAGCAGCAATAACGGAAGCAGCAGCAATTAGTGGATTCATGGTGAGTTCCTCATGTCAAAAAAAAAGAAATGGTTAAGGATACAATTAACCAAGAAATTATTACTTCTAACTTCTATTGGGTAGAAGTAACTAAAAAGTACAAATTGAAATGATAATCTGAATCGTCCGAACTACTTCGAGATCTCATTTTTAGTTTCTAATCATTAGAGGTTTGTGTAAATCCATATGATTCTCATTATTCTATTTCTCTTTCTTTCCAACCACTCTTTCATTCCATCCTTTTTTTATTCTTCAATATCCTTGAGTTCCCTTTTATTCCCCTTCATCTAATCCATAAGACGAAATAAATAGAGGAAGAACTCCTATTGAAATCGAACTAATCGAATAGGAATCAAGATATACAATTGATAACAATATGCTGCATAGAACTGGATATGGAATCCAATTCCATTACAATTCCATATAGAAGGGAATTCCAAATATCGGATTAGATAATGAATTTAACTTAGGAATAAAAAAAATCCCATATACATTTGTTTCTTCTATTTTGTTTGCGTATTTTCTCATTTTCTAGTGAATCCTATTATAAAAGCATTCCTTAGAAAGCCACACAAAAGATGACTGTCTTATAGGCATTAAGGATATAGATCTAACCTGACTCCGCCCCCCTTCGAATGCATATATATTTTAACAATTACATAAGATTGTTTATTCTCTCTCCTACAACTCTGGGTTGTATATTCATACTCATTTCGAACTATTTCGTTTTCCAAGCAAGAGGATTATCTGGAACCATGCATGAATTGGGCTAAGCTAAAAAACTGTTTCGAAAACTAGTCAATTCAATGATGACCTTCCATGGATTCCCCTATATAGGCTGCGGCTAACGTTGCAAAAATAAGAGCTTGAATACCGCTTGTAAATAATCCAAGAAACATGACCGGTATAGGGACTACTAAGGGGACTAAAGAAACAAGAACAACAACGACTAATTCATCCGCCAATATATTTCCGAAAAGTCGAAAACTCAGCGATAAAGGTTTTGTGAAATCTTCTAGGATGTTAATTGGTAAAAGGATTGGGGTTGGTTTAATATATTTCTCGAAATAACTCAATCCTTTTTTGCTAAGACCCGCATAAAAATATGCCGCTGATGTGAGTAAAGCTAAAGCAACAGTAGTATTTATATCATTCGTGGGCGCTGCTAATTCCCCATGGGGTAACTCTATAATTTTCCAAGGTAAAAGAGCACCCGACCAATTCGAAACAAAAATAAAAAGGAACATAGTCCCAATAAAGGGAACCCAGGGACTATATTCTTCTCCAATCTGAGTTTTGCTCAAGTCTCGAATAAACTCAAGGACATATTCGAAGAAATTCTGACCGTCGGTTGGGATGGTTTGTGGATTCCGAACAGCTATGATAACTGAACCTAGCAAGATAGTAATTACGACCCAAGAAGTGATGAGTACTTGGGCATGAATTTGGAAACCTCCTATTTGCCAATAGAAGTGTTGGCCTACTTCTACCCCCGATATATCGTATAACCCCTTGAGTGTTTTAATGGAACATGGTGTAATATTCATATTGTCCTCTGATAAAAATTGAACTTCAAAAAAGGAATTCTTTTGATTCAACCATCTCTTTCTCAACTCAGCAACTTGAAGTATTAATCTTATATTTAGGATACCAAGAAATCACATCAGATCATAATATATATCAATACCCTCTAATATATATCAATATTCCCCTTCTTTTATCTATGGAAAACAAAAAAGAATAGTAACTGATCTACGCAGTTGCTAAAGAATAAATTATTCTTCTTAATCTTAATCAACGATTTCTTATATAGAGAGAACGGCCCTCACAAATTGCAAATACTAATTTGTTAAGAATCAATCGAATTGAAGTCATAGTGTCATCGTTGGCAGGAATCGATATACTCGCGAGATCTGGGTCACAATTTGTATCGACTAAAGAAATAGTAGGAATCCCCAAAATGGCACATTCCCGAAGAGCTATATACTCTTTTTGCTGATCAAGGACGATCACAATGTCAGGCAACTTCGTCATATATTTGATCCCGTCGAGATATCTTTGCAAGGTAGATAATTTTCTCTTTAAGATTGCCACATCTCTTTTTGGGAGATGGTGGAATTTTCCCATCTTTTCTTCTGCTCTTAAGTCTCTAAATTGAGAAAGTCTAGTTTTGGTAATCGACCAATTCGTTAGCATACCACTGAACCACTTTTTATTAACATAATGACAACGAGACCTTATTGCAGCTGATGCTACTAAATCCGCTGCTCTTTTTTTGGTACCAACAATTAAGAAGCTTTTTCCTTGACTTGCTGCATCAAAAACTAAATCACAAGCTTCTGATAAAAAACGAGCCGTTCTAGCGAGATTTGTAATATGAGTACCTTTACGCTTTGCTGAGATGTAAGGTGCCATTTTAGGATTCCATTTCTTAATACCATGACCAAAATGAACTCCCGCTTCTATCATCTCTTTCAAATTGATGTTCCAATATCTTCTTGTCATTTTTTCCACGCTTCCTTTTTTTTTCTTTTTTTCGTCTTACCATTACGGAATTGATTTCTTTTTGAAGATTAAGAAAGAGCCGAAATAGCTTGAAATAAATAATAATTGTTCCGATGGAACCTTCTACTCAAAATTGGCCATTGATACATGGTATAAACATAGCCTTAATGAATTAACTTATTTCTCTTACTTATTAAATTTCTCTTACTTATTAAAATACAAAATAGAAAATCAGACCTGTTAGCATTCTAAGGTCAAAAGTCTATTTAAAATTAAAGTAAAAAAAAATCTGCTTTATGTATCCTTAAATCGTCTAAATGGGGTAAATGGGGGTTCTGATGTCTCATAGAAATTGTTTGTTACGTCAGAATCAGAAGAAACTAATTCTGTATGGAGAAACAAAATATCTCTCATTTCCAACGCGAATAGATTTTTTTTTTGAATTTCGAAATAAAGGTTCTTGTCTTGTGGGGAACGATGCACAAATTTTTGGAATCCAGTACCAACAGGTATAATCCCCCCCAGAACCACGTTTTCTTTCAGGCCTTTCAACCAATCAATACGACCTCGTAGGGCAGCTTTTGCTAAAACTCGAGTAGTTTCTTGAAAACTTGCTTCAGATATGAAACTTTGGGTATTCAGGGAAGCCCTTGTTATTCCCAATAAGATTGCCCGATAATAGATCGATTCATCCAAAGCCCGCCCTGCTCGTTCCGCTCGCAATAGTCCTATTAATTCCCCAGGTGAAAAAACATTAGACATTCCATCTTCGGAAACCCTTACTTTTGATGTTACTTGGCGTATAATAATCTCTATATGTCTATTATGGATCTGTACCCCTTGGGATCGATAAACCTTTTGGATCTTATTAACCAAAGAGATACGACTTTGGGCTATGGTTAGCTCAGCTCCAATCAAGAATCCCCAAGGAACCCCAAGAATTCTTGGTATACACTCATTCCAATCTTCAATTCTCCTTTCGAGATTCGGCGATAGTGAATCAATTGAACGCGCTTCGAAGATTTGTTCTACTTTTGGAAGACCTTGCGTTATATCACTAGATCTTGATTTTTCATATATAAACGTAACTAACCTATCTCCTTTGTAAAGGATTTTTCTATAATGACCATGAACAGTTGCTCCTATAGTGGCCAAATAAGGCTTAGCTGCTCTTATAACAAAGGAGTCCATATTAACAATGAAAATTTGACCAGATTTTTTTATATACGATTTAAATAGACATACATTTTCGCAAATAAATTGTCCAAGGTGAATTATTGCCAATGTCTGCTCCCACGAGTCATGATGGAGAAAGTGCCAATTCAAATGGAATGGATCCAACATGATGTTACTGTCAAAATTCGAAATCCTTTTCTTTTCGTCTATTAAAGAGTATTTTAGTCCTTGAAGTACTTGGAGGGTTTGTTTCAAATTGTCAAGGAACAAGTATTTTTTTAACAAGATCTGATTATGCGTTAATAAATAGTAAGATGAAAAAAAATTCGATATACTAGGTACAATAGCGCCTAAGAGCCCCAAAATATTTCGAATAGGAATTCTAGGATTCGATTCTTTTACCGCATTGGGATATTTTGAATTCTTGAATAAACCAATTCGAGAACAGTTGGATGCCGACAAAATCATCAAAGATGGGTATTCTTTATTTCGATTCAACAAGGTGCCAATAGCTTCTTGATGTTGGCTAAGTGATTGAATCTTCCCCTTGGAATAAAAGGAATTGGTATTGTTGTGATCTAACCTATTATTGGCAATTGGTCCTGCACTTGTCCTATCATACCTTCTTCGTGTATACGAAATAGTGGACTTGACTAACTCAATTCTTAGGAAATCGCGAATCAGAGCATTTGTTCTTACCTCAACAAGGGAAGCAAGGGCCCCCTCTTTTTCTTCTTGTTCCCAATTCACTACTAAGCAAGTTCGAACGAATTGGCTATTCGTGTGATAAATTCTTTGAGTTAACTTGCTATTTTCGTGAGAAATAAAATTGACAAGTCGAAGTTGTAGATTATCTTCTTCTTGCAGAAGATCTTGCGGGAAAAGTGTTGCTAAATTTTTCCCTTCGTCCATTTCATATGCGAATGCAGGTCGAACCGAAACAAAATACTTTTCCTTGTTTTTGAGAATTTTTTTCCGTTGAACATAAACCCAATTTTTCCTTTTTTTTGATTCCTTAGAATCTTTTTTTTCTCTTTCTGGTGGTATCAAACTGCCACTTACTATCTTATCCACCTCTTCAGGAAAATGAATATCCCCAGAAAAGATTTTGAGTTCCGTATGGCTTTTTTTTCTTTTCACTCGGACCAATCCACCTAGTCGACTTCTTGTATTTTTTGTGAGTTGTGTATCCACCCCAATAATACTATTATCAAGTACCTTTAGGGATGAGGATCTCGGCAAGATATGCAGTTCTTGAAGAATGAAAAAAAACCGATCTACTTCTTTTTGGTATTTTAGACTAAATTCTTTTGTTCCTCGATGCTCAATAAAACCCTCTTTTTTTAAGATAGAATCCTCCTCTGGTCTCCCATATTCGTCTTCTGAGTCTTCCTCTGAGTCTTCTTCTAAAGTCCCATATTCGTTCTCTGAGCCATCCTCAGGGCTCCCATATTCTTCTTCTGGGTCTTCCTCTAGAGTTCCATATTCGTTTTTTCGGGTCTTATATTCGTTCTCTGGGCTCCGGTATTCCTCCTGTGAGTCTTTCTCTAGAGTCCTATATTCGTCTTCTAGGGTTTCATATTCGTCCTCTAGCATCCCATATTCATCTTCCAGGGTTTCATATTCGTCCTCTAGGGTTTCATATTCGTCCTCTCGGACCCCATATTCCTTCTCTGGGCTTTCATATTCGTCCTCTGAGTCTTCTTCTCGAGTCCTATATTCTTCCTCTCGGGTCCGATATTCTTCCTCTAAGGTCCTATATCTAAATTTAACAATTCCTGAACCCTTTTTATCTTTTATGTATCGTGGATCGTCAAAATAAGCAAAAATAGTATTTCTACGTAAAACACCCATAAAGGGTATTTCAATCGAAATCCCCAAACAGGGTATTAGCTCTTTCTCTTGTTCTTGATGATATTGTAATGGAATTACAAACTCATTTTTTCGCTTTTTCGCCAACAAATTCGAATTATCTTGAAGAATAGAAGGATAGACTAAATTCCAATGACCATTGGACACGACTCGATCCCGCGTTAAATAATCAAGAATTTCCCCATCTTTTTTACCAAAAGTATCCAACAATCTATGGCTTACTGGATCGTTAGCCATTGAGAGTTCAAAGACATATCTTCCGTCAACAGAAAAATAATAAGTATTCATTTGATCTTGATCCTTGTGGAGCGAAAAAGATGCTAGACTGGATCTGCACATACTTACTGACAATATCCATAAATGGCTTGTTTTTGGTAATCCACGAAGATTCCCATATTGATATTCGGGCGCATGATAAACATCAGTACTCCAGTGCATTTCCCCGTCTGATTCGGAATAAATATTCTTTTGTACCCTTTCTTTAAAATGCAAAGTGGACGTTCCAGCACGAATCTCTGCAATTACTTGTTCGGATTCCACGTATTGATCATTTTGCACTAGAATCAAGCTTTTTAACGGAATATTCACACTATGTAGAATATCCTGACTCTGAATAGTTACATGCAAGTCTATATAGGATAGAAAAGCAGGCTGCCCATGACGGGTACGTGTGGGGTGAACCAAATCCTCATTGAATTGTATTTTTCCATTCGAGGGGGATCGTACAAGGTCGGCAGTACCCCCTGTGAATACTCCACCAGTATGAAAAGTTCTTAATGTTAGTTGAGTCCCTGGCTCCCCAATTGATTGACCCGCAATAATACCTACAGCTTCCCCCAATTCGACCAGATCGCCATGAGTGGGACTTCGCCCATAACATAATTGACAGATCCAAGATGTGCTCCGGCAAGTAAAGGGGGTTCTAATATATAATGTTTGTGCTCGAAACGGTTGTGCTCGAAAGGCAGTTATGAATCGATTGACTAATCCAATTCCAATATCTTGATTTCGAGCAGCAATGCATCGTGAATCAATATATATATCCTCTGCTAATACACGACCAATTAGTGTTTGGACAAAAAGTTTTTCCGTCATCCCATTTTGAGGACTCACAGAAATACCTCGGATAGTACCACAATCTCTTCTACGCACAATAATGTGTTGAACTACTTCAACAAGTCTACGTGTAAGATATCCAGCATCCGCTGTTCGTACAGCAGTATCTACAACCCCTTTGCGGGCTCCGTAGCAAGAAATTATATATTCTGTCAAAGAAAGTCCCTCGCGTAAATTGCTTTGAATAGGTAAATCAATCATTTGTCCTTGAGGATCCGCCATTAACCCTCTCATACCTACTAATTGATGTACCTGAGATGCATTTCCTCTGGCTCCTGAAAAAGACATTAGATAGACTGGATTAGAAGGATCCGTTATCCGGAAATTCGAATTCATTTCTTGTTTCAAATATTCACTTGTAGCATACCATATCTCAACGGATTGGCGTAATTTTTCTACCGCGTGTACAGCCCCATAATAATAGTGTTTCTCCAAAAGAAAACTCTGTTGTTCCGCGTCTTGGACTAACCATCCTTTAGAGGGTATTGTTAAAAGATCTTCGATTCCTAAAGAAATCGATGTAGTAGTGGCTTGATGGAAGCCCAGAGTCTTTATTTGATCCAGTATATGGGATGTATATCCCATTCCGAAATGATCTATTAATCTGCTAATAAGTCGTTTCATAGCAGTTCCGTCTATCTCTTTATTATGAAAGACCAGGTTGGCCCGTTCCGCCATACATGAGTACCCCCTTTTTTGGCTGAGTAGATTCGACAATTGCTGAGTAGGATTCGACAATAGGCCTGAGTCAGTGATTCGAAAACTTAATTTACTCCCTTTTCTCAATCTGGATTTGCGCGGTAAAAAAGACGGTACTAGTGAAATCGGAATGCCCCCCGAAAGGGGCATCGACGAATCTAACTTCCTTGTTTAGATAGTGTATGAATAGGCCCGACTAAATCCTTGTATGGCTTCCTCTATTTCTCTATAAAAAGAAATATGACCAAGAGTAGTTCGAATGTATATAGAACGGATTTCTTTTTTTCTATTTCCCACTATTAGATAGTGGGCATAAATCTCATGATAAGTCCCAAAAGATTCATATTGAACTTCAATCGGAACTTCTCTTGAACCAATGACGCGTTGATCTAGTTTCCATCGGAGCCACAAGGGATTGTTTAAACCGATTCGTTTCTGTCTATAAGCTCCCAGTGCATCATAGGAACTAGAAAAAAAAGGTTCTTTATCTTTCGTATACTTATAATAATTATTATTGTAATTTACTTTTTTATTTGTATAGTTTCCGCAACTATTATATCTATTTGCGCAAATACCTCGACGGTGTCCAATCGTTAATAAATAAAGTCCGATAAGCATGTCTTGGGTTGGCACGCAAATAGGGTCTCCAATAGCGGGAGACAGGAGATTCATATGAGAAAACATAAGTAAACGAGCTTCTGCCTGAGCTTCCAAGGATAAAGGTAGATGAACAGCCATTTGATCCCCATCAAAGTCCGCATTGAAACCCTTACACACTAATGGATGTAAACTAATAGTACGCCCCTCTACTAAAGTGGGTTGGAAGGCCTGTATGCCTAATCTATGCAGGGTAGGTGCTCTGTTCAACAGTACAGGATGTCCCCGCATAACTTCTTGAAGTATTTCCCATACAATAGGTTCCTTTTCCCAAATTTTCCTTTTAGCAATCCTTACATTAGAAGTAGCACGTTTCGTGATTAAATCGCGAATTACAAATAGCTGAAAAAGTTTTATTGCTATCTCTAGAGGTAATCCACATTGATGTAATGAAAGCGAAGGACCCACAACAATGACGGAACGCCCCGAGTAATCGACCCGTTTCCCAAGCAGAGTCTCGCGAAACCTCCCCTCTTTACCCTCAATTACATCTGAAAGTGACTTGTATACTTTATTGTGACCATCCCTCGTCGGTTGCCCGCGGGACCCACTATCAAGAAGTGTATCCACGGCTTCTTGTACCAATTTTTCCTGGCACATTACTAAATCTGCTGGCGCTAATTCACTTCTTTTTAATAGATAGGCAAGGTTGTTGTTCCGACGGATAACTCTCTTATAAAGTTCATTAATATCCGAAGTCACTACTTTATCCCCAGACCTATAAACAATGGGTCTCAATTCGGGAGGAAGAACCGGTAATAAGCACAAAACCATCCATTCTGGTTCTACATTTGTTTGAATAAAATGTTTCGCCAATTGCATGCGTCTAATCAAAAAAACTTTTCTTATTCGTCTTTTTCTATCTTCCCATTCATCTCCACTATAGCCCTCGTCTTCTAATTCCTTCCATTCAACCAGGGAATTCTCTATAATAATTCGCAAATCCAAATCCGCTAATTGTTCTCTAATAGCATCTGCTCCTGTCGCAATTTCCCGATTTCGAAATGTTGCAAAGCCCGGGGTAGAAAAAAAGGGAGAAATGCTGTGGTTACAGGATGAAATTTCATCTTCGAATAAACCTCGTAATCGTAAGAAAGTAGGTTTTTTAGCGCTGGGCCTAGCAAAAGAGAAATCGCCGTATACTAGGCCCTCCAATTTCTTAAGGGGTTTATCTAAAAGATTTGCGATATAACTAGGAAGACCTTTCAAATACCACACATGAGTCACTGGACATGCCAGTTTGATGTATCCCATTTGATATCTTCGTATCCGAGAATCGACAAATTCTACCCCGCATTTTTGGCAAAATCTTTCATCTTCGTTTTCAGCTACGCTCGCTCGAGAATTTCCACAAGCACAAATTCCGCTTTTTATGGGTCCAAAGATTCTTTCGCAAAACAATCCATCTTTTTCTGGTTTATCGGTTTTATAATGAAAAGTAGAGGGCCTTGTTACTTCGCCAACGACTTCCCCATTAGGTAGCATTTTGTTAGCCCAAGCCTTTATTTGTTGAGGGGAAACGAGTCCAATTTGAAGTTGTTTATGTTTATATTGGTCAATCATAAAATAGAAATAAGAAAAGAATTTATATTTATTCCGATCAAACATCCTCCCTATTAACCTGGAAGTTCTTTTCAGATACAAGAAAATGGTTCAGTTCTAGAGCCAAAGATCGTAGTTCTCGAACGAGCACTCGAAAAGATTCTGGAGGATCCTCGTGATTAGGCACTCTTTTTCCCCAGATCGTAGCATTAAGTATTTCTTGGCGAGCTATAAGATGATCAGATTTATAAGTAAGTATCTCTTGTAAAATATGAGCAACACCAAACCCTTCTAAAGCCCAAACTTCCATTTCTCCTACTCGTTGTCCCCCTTGCTTGGCTCTTCCTCTAACGGGTTGTTGGGTAACAAGTGAATAGGGCCCAGTAGAACGCCCATGGATTTTCTCATCAACTTGATGGATTAATTTTAAGATATAGGACTTCCCTATTAGAACAGGTTGTTCGAAGGGATCTCCTGTTCTTCCATCAAATATTCTGCTTTTTCCTGGGTACTCGGGTTCAAATACCCATGGATTTTTTGTTTGTTTACTGGCTTCATATAATTCCGAAAACACAAGTTTTCTTGAAGCCTCTTGCTCATATCTCTCATCAAAGGGTGCTATTCTATAATGCTTCTTTAGCAGATCCCCTGCTAATCCAAGCGAGCTTTCAAATATTTGTCCCACATTCATTCGTGAAGGTACTCCTAAGGGATTGAAGACCATATCAACAGGCGTTCCATCTTGCAAATAGGGCATATCTTGCCTAGGCAAAATTTTGGAAATGATCCCCTTATTCCCGTGTCTTCCGGCTACTTTATCCCCAACTTTGATTTCACGTTTCTGTAAAATATATACACGAACCATTATGTCGAGGGGGTCCCTCTGGATCCATTTCACATCGATAACGCGCCCTCTTCCACCTATAGGTAGTTTCAGAGAAGTTTCTTTTGAATTAGATACCTCAAGACCAAAAATGGCCCGTAATAATCCAGCTTCCGCGATATAGGACGATTCACTCGCTATCTGAGGGGTTAATTTACCCACTAAAATATCGCCAGTTTCTACCCAGGATCCCAACCTCACAACTCCATTTCTGTCCAAATTGCGGAGCAAATGTTCTTCTAGATGTGGTATTTCTTTAGTGATTTTTTCAGCGGAGCCTTGGCTTGTCGTATCCGTCTGAATTTCATATTTTCGGATGTGAAAAGAAGTATAAATACCCTCATATACCAAACGTTCGCTAATCAGTACTGCGTCTTCAAAATTGTAACCCTCCCATGGCATATAAGCTACTAAAATGTTTTTTCCTAAAGCAAGTTCCCCACCAACTGTAGCCGCTCCCTCCGCTAAAATTTGCCCTTTTTTAATAGATTTACCCCAAGGAACCCGAGGTTTTTGGTGCATACAAGTATTTTTGTTAGAGCGCTGATGGGCAACTAAAGGAATACTTATAGTCTTCCCACTACTTGATAAAAGGATCTTGTGACTATCACTAGAAATGATCTTTCCCTCGCGTTCAGCTATAACGGAAACCCTCGAATCTAGAGCTGTTTGGCGTTCCAATCCAGTTCCAACAATGCACTTCTCGGACCGAGAAAGTGGAACTGCTTGGCGCTGCATATTAGAACTCATTAAAGCCCGATTCGCATCATTATGCTCAATAAAAGGAATGAGAGAACCCCCAATAGAAAAATATTGGAAAGGAAAAATACTTCTAACATGAATCTGTTCCCATGCAATAGTCAGGAATTCTTGACGGTATCTAGCTGGAACAACCTGTTCTTCCTGAATACCCTGATTCAAGGACAAAGAGTTTCCTGCTGCTATCATATAATATTCATCTCTATTTGGTGATAAATAAACCACCTGTCTCTCTTTTTTTTCTTTTGCTTTCTCAGATATTTCATAAAACGGACTCTCTATGGATCCCCACCAGTGATCAATTGTCGCATGAATAGCTAAGGATCCAGTAAGTCCAACATTAATTCCTTCGGATGTGTCAATTGGACAAATACGCCCGTAGTGACTCGGATGAATATCTCGACTCCGAAAACTTGCGGTTCTCCCCGTCAATCCTCCAGGACCCAAACAACTCACTTTTCGCCCATGAACCGTTTGTGTCAATGGATTGGTTTGATCAAAAACTTGAGATAAAGGGTATGTGCCAAAAAAGGTCTCATAAGTAGTTATTAATAAAATCGAAGTTGAAGTTGGAGTTACCAAAGTTTGTGGAGTCGGTTTCGATTGACGTATGAATACTCTACGGATAGTTTTTTGAACCGCATGTTGTAAACGACCAAGAGCCAGTCCGAATTGATCTTGTAAAAGATCTGCAACCGAACGAATACGTTTATTTTTCAAGTGATTCATATCGTCATCATCAAGTATACCCGTTCCAAATTTCATTCCAATCAAATGATCCGTAGCGGCCAATACATCTCGTGGTAACAAGAATGTATTGTTCTGAGGTATATCAAGATTCAGTCTACGATTCATATTTCGTCGACCAACTCTTCCTAATTCACATTTTTGTTGAAAAAATTTCTTTTGTAATTCCTCACATAAGGACTCTGAAAATACCAGGTCCCCACCTACACAAGCAAATTGTTGATAAAACTCCAAAATAGCTTTTTCTTTTGACTCAATCTTCTTCTTCTCCTTAGCATTCGGGAAAGACAAGAAAATTTCGGGGTAGGAAACATTATCTAAAATTTCTCTTAGATTCGAACCCATAGCTGATGATAGAACTAAAATAGATATCTTTTGTTTTCTACTCACGCGAGCCCATATCCTTTCTTTTTTATCAATTGCTAATTCCGATCTTCCTCCCCAATCTGATATTATAGTCCCGGTGTATATAGAAATTCCCTTATGGTCTAATTCCGAGCGGTAGTAGATACCAGGACTTAGCAATATTTGATTGATCACAATTCGGTATATTCCATTTATTATAAAGGTTCCTAAGGAATTCATTATAGGAATGTTTCCAATAGAAATGGTTTGCTTTTGCACATCGAAACCAAAAATTAATCTCGCAGATACATATAATTCGGAAGAATAGGTAAGCGATTCATACACAGCATCCCTTTCTTTTATCGAAGGTTCTAGCAATTGATATCCTTTCGCAAATAATTGAAATGCAATTTCGTGATCTGGATCTTTAATTGTTGGAAACTTCTCAAGTTCTTCTGCCAAACCTCGGTTAATGAACCTACAAAATCCCTCGAATTGGATCTGACTAAATCCAGGTATTGTGGACATTCTCTCATTTCCATTCCGGAGCATCTTAATCTTAAGTTTCCTATTTATCGAAGAAAAATTCCATTATCAGCTCACTCTTCATCAACCCCTACGGATCAATCTAGCAATCATGGAATCTATATTCTGTTTACTGAATTGCATGAAATTCTCGGGAACTCCACATATGTATTTCATATATGTATTTCATACATATGAATAGAGACAGTTTCAACGAAAGTTCGAATTTGGCGGGGATAGAAATGGAATGAAAATGAATTGATAAAAAAGTCTGAAAAAAATTATGCCACTTAAATTTTATGATATTCTAATCAGATTGGATAGCAAAGATTTCTCGTTTTATCTCCTTTCTATGAAAGGGATAAGCCATAATAATTTATAAGCACTAAAAAGTTTGACTTTAGTTCGATTTAGGATAGCACGCTTTGTTTAATTTTCAAAAAAGTTTGAAAGTTCTTTTTTGTTTCTGTAGTATTTTTTGTTTCTGTAGTAGTAGAATTGCTGGAAAATTTTTGTTTCTGTAGTAGTAGAATTGCTGGAAAATAAAGTATTTCGTTGTATAATCTTAAAATAAAGGAAGTACTTTATTTTTTAAGTACTTGACAATCTAGTTATCCACTATCCACATACCCTTCTTTTATCGTAATTTCGTTTGGGTGGCCCAAGAAGGCCAGGTCATAATCTATATCAGAGCAAATTGACTCTTTTTTTTATTCAAGAAATTTAATGCAATGAAAAATTAAAGCACGATTCCCTATAGGAAATGTACATAAGGGGGATCCATAGATAATAATGCTGTTGGGACCTGGAGTTTACCTATATACAGATTAGGAAAACTTTTTTCTATTTTATTATGCTATTAAACAGAATCGAGAGAGAGAATACCGATTTAAGAGTGGTTCACTACTGCAATTCAAAAAGAAAGAAAATTCTAGTTAATGGTTCCAATTTGTTTTGAATTTTGCAGTCTGTGACTGGAAATCCACTTTTTCTCCTTTGTCATCTCAATAGAATAAAAAGAAAAGGGAAGTTTTCTAGTGTTAGCAATGTGTGTTTTAAGATAGAATCCATAGAGGAGAATAAGCAAAACTGGATCCAAAAAAGCGGAAATCTTTTTTTTTTGAAAAAGATTGGAAAAAGTAAGTAGAATTAGATTCAAGATAGAAGAAAGGGGATTTTACTAAGAAAATGTGAATGAATACTTGTTCTTTTCTCGATTTTAGATCGGATTTTTTGGCGGCATGGCCAAGCGGTAAGGCAGGGGACTGCAAATCCTTTATCCCCAGTTCAAATCTGGGTGCCGCCTGATCAATAAAATACTTAGGATTATAGTACTGATCAAACTCGACAAATTCGTACCTCCTATAATTTTGGGCAAGAAAGTAACTAGTTCTGGCGATACTGGATTTTGAGAATCCATATCATAGTTCTAGCCTCAAACTCGGCTTTGTTTTGGCGGCAGTGGCCCAAACCCCAAATGGCTACCTATGGATGAGGTAGCGTTTCCTTATTCTTTTATTAATTTGAATTGATATTCGATTCGGGAATTTAAAACTACGAAGCTAAGATGTCATAAATCTTCGTATCTAAAAGTCCCTAAGGGACTTCTTTTGAATCTAAGATTGAAGAAGGTACTTCGCGAAGAAATATCAAGACTTCTTAATTATCATACATTTATTTATCGTACATCTTACTACATACACTTCGTACATCTTATGCTACCTACATAGACTAAAGTAAAGGCTACGGATTCTGTCGAGAACCAGATTGAATAGGCTTAATCCTAATTTTAGGATATATTCTGACCTTCTTTGCTTATAAAAAAGGTAACAAAAGGAACAAAAAATCTCTCTATTCCCGCGTCTTCTATTCAAGACATCCTCCTACCCCTTTTTTAGGGAAAAGGGTTATGTATCATTTTTATACTTAATGCTCTCCAATTCTACCAGAAATCATATAAGAATTTGTTAGGAGTAAATTCTTTTAACTGATTCATCCATAGTCTTAGGGCCGAATCACCTTTTGACTCTGTACCCTTGATTCCACTATGATTATTGATTAATAGTAGAAAAATTCCTTCATAGAAACAGGAGACATAATTTACATGGATATAGTAAGTCTCGCTTGGGCTGCTTTAATGGTAGTCTTTACATTTTCTCTTTCGCTAGTAGTATGGGGGAGGAGTGGACTCTAGGGATACTACTAATTGATTGAATAGTCGAATTGTAGTATCAATTCTTTTCTTTAATTGATCCTTTTGCATTAATCCCAAACTTTATTTTCTTTTTCTTTTACTTTCTTTTACTATAGTCTATAGTGTATTCTCGTATTATTTTTCTCCCCCTCCATAGATTCTTTCAATGAAGAATTGTCTTCGATTTTTTTGATTTTGAATTGATTGAAATTAAGTGGATGCAGTGAAAAAGAAGTTGAATTAGACTACTATTTCAATCTACTAATATCTATTATATGTAATGTAGATTCAAGATAATATAATAGAAAGAATCATAAAGTGTGGTAGAAAGCATATAGTTTTTTCTACCACACTTTATGATTCCAACCAGATCCTTTCATTTAAGACTTGAATTTTTTTTCTTTAATCCCTTTTTATTTCTTCACTGATTAATTGGTAATTGGAATTCGAGTTAATCATTTTGGCTGGCTGTTTTTACATAAATAATAAGTAAAAAGGCAGTAGGAACTAGAATGAACAATGCAGTAGCAATAAATGCGAGAATATTAACTTCCATAACCTCTTTATTTTTTTATTTTTCACAATAACTCGGGATGTAATCCCATGGAGAGAAAAAAGGGTATCCTGTAAAATCAAGGGGAGGACTTGCATTCTGATAATACTGAATCAATTCAATATTATGAATATCGGATCTATCAAATCAATTCATGGTTGATAGTGGAATAATATAACATAGGAGATCCCTTATCCATACTAAGAAAAAAATCCTTTTTTTGATTGGATTCGGAACCCCTTTTTTCATCCTTTTCTACTTTTGCTTTTCTATATGTATAACCCACAATCTTTCTTATAGTTATACATACAATTAAGTATTATATGACCAACTTTCTACGGGTCACATAGACATCCACATAACCAGTAGAAGTAGAAATGAGATAGAGAAAAGAGGGTCTTAAATAAAAAGAAAGGATCCCATATTTGAATTTAGGAAAAAGAGCGTTTGCTTGGTTTTTATTTATTTTATTAGGTTACTATCCATATTTGCTTTTTGGGGTCTAAAGATGAGAGCAGACGCATAAAAAAAAAAGGAGTCGGCAAATGGACCGAGAATGAGGTAGATTCTTTCCAATTATTCATTGAACATACACAAACAAAGTTGGAACTAGAAAATGGAAGGAGTGTGGATTAACCCCCAAAAAGAAACTAATTATATTAAATTAATTCTCTAAGAATAAACGAATACAATTTATGTATGGATTCCGATAAAATACGGTACACTATTCCACAAGCGTCAAATAGGAAGTTAACATGATGATAGTATCATCATCAAAATAGAGTAATATCCTAAATTATACTAATCCATGTATGATATCTATGTCTTTCCTTATCAACCAGAAGTAGTGAAAAAAAAAAATTCCTATACAGCTCTCTTTTTACTGAGAAATGCGAAATAAAAAAAGTGAAGGTGAAATAAAGGTGCCCCATAGATAGTTGATCTTGTCCCCTGCCCCCTTTTTTTCTTGGAAATTTTTTTTTGATAAGAAAAGGAAAGATGGATTAGTCCATTCATTGAACTCTAGTTCGGGACTGACGGGGCTCGAACCCGCAGCTTCCGCCTTGACAGGGCGGTGCTCTGACCAATTGAACTACAATCCCTGCAGGGTGTATGGCATACCTATTCTTAAATAGAACCATAAGAAGATTCAATTCGTCTGCCGTACTGTACTCTAAGAAATAGACGAATCATATACTACATACCCACATAGGATATGTGGGTGTAGTGAGAGTGGCATAACTAGTATCGTATGTCGCGATTTTTTATTCCTAAAAATAAAAGATAATCCACTTTTCAATAAGAAAAACTCTTTTCTTTGTAAGAAAAGAATCAGAGAGAAATGGATTTAGAAGGAAATTTTCCTTCTCTCTTTACCATAGATTTCTATGGATCAAACATTTTTTTTATGGAAGAAAAAAAATAGATTTAGTTCATATTCACGAAGCCCCAGATTTTTGGGCCGAGCTGGATTTGAACCAGCGTAGACATATCGTCAACGAATTTACAGTCCGTCCCCATTAACCGCTCGGGCATCGACCCAGGAAGAATTTATTCTAGGGTTTTTGATAATCTATGATTAACCTCTTTTTTTAATACTCCCTACCCCCAGGGGAAGTCGAATCCCCGCTGCCTCCTTGAAAGAGAGATGTCCTGAACCACTAGACGATAGGGGCATCACTAGACGATAGCGCCATATACAACCACTCGTCTTTATACTATAATGATAGTATGAGCAGTTTTTTGGAATTGTCAATATACTCTTCGAGTATAACTAGATCAAAGCAAAGAGTCTTTCCTACTTTTCTGTTATGCTTTCATAGGATTTTTTTTTAGTTGATCGTTAGATTAATTCACGCATCATCCCCTACTTTTTATTTTTAGGGAAATTCATTTAAATATAGAATTTAAATATAGAATAAGAATAGATTAATAAAAAAGATTCTAGATTAGTTCAGTACAGGTATTGATTTGCTTGCTCTAACAGGAAAAGGGGGCATCTCGCACTAAACTAAGTCATAAAATTCAAGAAAAAAAAGAGAGATTTTCAAAAAAAGGAAAAAAGTGAATGAATTTAGTAGAAAAGTACCTTATCGGATTCGAACCGATGACTTCTGTCTTAACATGGCATTACTCTACTACTAAGTGAAAAGCCCTTTATCGGATTTGAACCGATGACTTATGCCTTACCATGGCATTACTCTACCACTGAGTTAAAAGGGCTTTTTATTCAATTCAAAAATTAGCCACTTTCATTTACCATTATGGGTCTACTGCATAATGTACATAATATATGTTATATCTCAATATATGTAGAGATTTTCTCTATATATATCGAGATATAGAAGTTTATTCATGGCGGGTTCAAAATCTTGAGAAAATTATAAGAAAAATAAGAAAATCTTTCATATTCTCTCTTATCATTTTTTCATATTCTCTCTTATCATTTGTACAAAGTAGAGGTTTTATTTATATTATATAAATATGTATAATAAAATACGTGAACAGAGAGTTCTGATATACTTGAAGAGGGTAAGTTCGTAGTCTAAACACGATCTCAGACGACTCACCAAACCAAAGCCCGGACGGAAGTGTTTTTTTTGAAGAGGAGAACAAATATGTATCATATATTGAATCGGATACAACAGTGGGCCAAAAAGGCAAAGGGGCAACTGCTGTTAAAAAAATGGTAGATTTTGTTTTTTTTATCTTTAGGCTATTCACTTTTCACGTGTTCAGAATGTTCTGCAGAATTAGGGATTTTTTTCTTCTATTGGCTGATCTTATGATGAGAACTTTCTCCGTTTGATTTAATACGGTGGAATTAGCCTCCTTCTCGAATGGCTGCCCTTGACAAAGGATAGCGTTGGTATCATAATCTACATGTAGCGGGTATAGTTTAGTGGTAAAAGTGTGATTCGTTCTATTAATAACTGAATTTGAAATGATATACTTAAGGCATCCTTAAGTTTTTTTATATTCCGATGAAACTTTAGTTTTTATAAAGGGTTTAATCCTATTCCTCTCAATAACATATTGAGGAAGAATATACATTCTCGCGACTAGTATCGAAAAAAAGACTAATTGAATTTGTATCCAAAATACAAATTCGATTATGAGTACAGAGTCGCGAAGCATAATTTTGCATTGGATTAAGTATTCCAATTGAATAAATATGAGTAAAGGATCTATGGATGAAGATACAAAAAAGTTTATTTCCAATCGTAACTAAATCTTTTTTCTTTTAAAAAGGAAATGGAAGCCCAATAGCTAAAAACGATAGTTTTGGTTTACTAGAACCATCAGTATATTGTTTCAGCTCGGTGGAAACCCAACTCTTTTCCTCAGGATCTCTTGAATGAAATTAGGGAACGAAGTAAGTAGATTAGATAGATATTTAATAGAATTTCTATCTCCTATTCTATAGGGATCATCTAGAAAGCAGAGAGCTTTGGTTCTATTCAGACAGAAAAGCTGACATAGATGTTAAGTGGTGAGAATATCCATAAAGGAGCCGAATGAAATAAAAATTTCATGTTCGGTTTTGAATTAGAGACGTTAAAAATAATCAACCAACGTCGACTATAACCCCTAGCCTTCCAAGCTAACGATGCGGGTTCGATTCCCGCTACCCGCTCCATTCTGTCTAAAAAGACTATTGTATTTGTCTAGATATGGTAGAGACTTGTATTCAACCTTTTTCGTCCACCTGTTTTCGGCCCTACACTACAGAGCGGAGTAGAGCAGTTTGGTAGCTCACGAGGCTCATAACCTTGAGGTCACGGGTTCGATTCCCGTCTCCGCACCTAGCAGTCCGTATAAATGGACTATTCTATTTGTATAGATATGGTAGAGGGCTATATCCAACCTTTTTTTATTCAGCAGTAGGGGGAAAAGAAAAAAGAAATGAAAGAAAGGCACAGTCTATCCCCCTTTAAAAGCAATTTGTCTCTTGTTTGTCTCGGTGAATCCCCTATT